GTCTGGGGGCTTTACCGGGACTTACTAGAAAAAAGTATGCGCCCGGAATTGAGTCTCGAACGCCACCGCGTTCTGGGAAAAAATCTCAATATTGTATTCGTCTAGAAGAAAAACAAAAATTGCGTTTTCATTATGGTCTGACAGAGCGACAATTACTCCACTATGTTCGTATTGCTGGAAAAGCCAAAGGCTCAACGGGTCAGGTTTTACTACAATTACTTGAAATGCGTTTGGATAATATCCTTTTTCGATTAGGCATGGCTTCGACCATTCCAGGAGCCCGACAATTAGTTAACCATAGACATATTTTAGTTAATGGTCGTATAGTAGATATACCAAGTTATCGCTGTAAACCCCGAGATATTATTACGACAAGAGATGAACAAAAATCCAGAGCGCTGATTCAAAATTCTCTTGATTCATCCCCTCATCGGAATCGGAAATGGAAGTTACCAAGACCAAAACATTTGATTCTTGACTCCTCCCAGTATAAAGGAGTAGTCAATCAAATAATAGATCGTGAGTGGGTTGGTTTGAAAATAAAAGAGTTGCTAGTCGTAGAATATTATTCTCGTCAGATTTGAACCTAATTAAAATACCAAACAAGGGTGCGGTGAATTTTTCCCCTTTTTCTCCTCTTCCATTCACTTATCTTAAATGGATCGGGGGAATTTTTTATGCCCTGAATACTCTACTCTTTCCAGTATTTTCCGTACCACAGGCAATTACAATTAGAATACAATTAGGAATAGTGAATCGATATCAAAGATAAAGAGAGGGCTGGTTTAACGGTTCGAATAATAGTCTTCATTTTTATTTGATACATTGCGAGCGATAAGATTCGTAATGTAGGTGAAGATACGGAAAGAGAGGGATTCGAACCCTCGGTAAACAAAAGCCTACATAGCAGTTCCAATGCTACGCCTTGAACCACTCGGCCACCTCTCCTACATAATCTTATGATTATGATTATTACCCATAAAACGGGTGAATAGCGATCCATTTCATTTAGAATATTGCAGTATTCTTTTTTTTTACGGTATAGGTATGACCAATCGATTATAACAATAAAATGAAAAACAAAAAAAGCTATATTGAGTCAAGTTTGTTTTGTCAAGACGACGACCCCCTCTTTTTATGATTCTGATGTTTAGAATGGTACCGGATTAAACACTGAATTGGAACGGGTCGCCCGACCCATATATTTTAGAATATGATTCTATTTAGACGTGATTAGATTAATACTTACTTGACTCCGGTTAGATAGGAATTCAAAAAACCCCTTATCCGTTGAAGATTTCTCAACGAAAACTTCTTACAGCTCGATTACAAATTCATGAATGAAACCGCGGATTTTTCTATTTCGATTGTATACTTTGGTGTATACACGCTATGCAAATAAGCAAAAAGGGGGTGCTTATTCTATTTGAATCATAGAAAGAGTGATTATTTGATTCTTTTTGTTCCGTGAATCCTAATCCAATCAAAACTTCTCAAATTTTCATAATCTGTAGAAAAAATTCCTAGATTCTTCCTTATAACTTCGCTAAAAGGCTATATAGAATAGTTTTGTTAATTACTATACTCCTTACTATATCCATATACTACTTTTTTTAAATGAAGTCCAATCGGATTCAAAGATTTCCTATTGATTCCTGTCAAAAGGGAACAATTTGAGTATAGGTTCCGCACGTTTTTTTTTTAGAATGGGTCCGCTTTTATGGTATTTTGTACTGTACGATTCCTTTGTTTGTGGGATTTTTTATCCCACGAGAGGTAATGAGAAGAATTATCGAATGGATTGTTACCTATGCCGAGATCGCGGATAAATGGAAATTTTATTGATAAGACCTTTTCAATTGTAGCCAATATCTTATTACGAATAATTCCGACAACTTCAGGAGAAAAGGAGGCATTTACCTATTACAGAGATGGTGCGATTTGATTCTTTTTTTTTTTTCTCAGTCTTACGAGAAGGGCACACGCTTCCGGATAGAAAGAAAATTGTTGTTTTTTTGAAAAAAAAAACCTACGCTTGTTGAAGGTGAAGTTTGGGGAAACCGAGAACAATACCTTCTGTCGTGTATCCTCGGTTGATGCAACCTCATATGCTTCAATTTTTGATTCTAGTCTTGAGCGAAAGGTTAGCCTATAGGTTCTGGATTACAGGTTAATACTACTTCACTAGTACCAATTAGGTGGCATAGGGGAAGAAGCACTACATCTAGGAATCAACCACACAAAAAACTTTGTTAAAAATTCTCCCCTTTCCTGATCAGGATCGGGACTAACAAGAATGGTTGGGAAAACCAACATCCATCTCGTTCGTACTTTGGATACCCATATAACCATCGAAGGCTGTTGAAGTGACTAATTCCTGGAAATAGGGGGCGTTGAGGACAAATAAATTGTTGGAGTTACCTTTTCTATCTATTGCCAACACGCTTGGTGTTAAGAAAAGACCTTTTGCAGGGGGGGTTGGCTAGAAATTTCTTGCAAA